AAAATAAAAAACAAAAGAAAGATTTTAGTTTTAGGTTTTAGTAAGGGATAGCAAGGAAAAGGGATTCAAAATGCAAGTACAATAAATAAAAAAAAAATTCAGTAATCCATCCCAAATAATATTTTTGTTTATTCTATTTTGTATCGTTTTGGCGGCATGGCCGAGTGGTAAGGCGGAGGACTGCAAATCCTTGTTCCCCAGTTCAAATCCGGGTGTCGCCTGGTTCTAATTAACAAAACAAAAAACTATAAATCCCTTATTGACTATCGACTACTATAACTCATATAACCTAGAACTCGCGGCTTATTCTCCAGTCGAAGGGAAAGAGAGGAGGAGGTTTCTTGATACATACTTTATTCTAAGTATACGAGAGTTCTCAAAAGTGAAAGTTCTGTAAATTCTTGTGGATAGAACACAAGGAAAGATTTTTACTTTAGTAAATAGTGGAAGGAATACCGTGAGATCCATTCATTCCCTTCCATTCATTCCCTTCCATTTTTTTTTGGTTACTGACTGGTCAGCGGGGGGGGTTAGTAATTGTGGAAAAGAAAGACGAAATAGAGTTTGTATACAAACTCAAAAAAGTCGCTGAGAACTTAAGGTATTAGATTGGTTCATTAAATTAATAGTACAAAAAGGATAGTCCAAAATATTTTGACTCTGTACCATGGATTTCACTATTATTAGTAAACAATAAGGGAATAATTCCTTCATATTCATAGAAATAAGGGACATAATTCACATGGATATTGTAAGTCTCGCTTGGGCTGCTTTAATGGTAGTCTTTACGTTTTCTCTTTCACTTGTAGTATGGGGAAGAAGTGGACTCTAGAAATATTCCTTAATTAATTACTCATTGAGTTTTTAGTTGAGGAATAAAACTGTATCATTTGTTTTAGATTTATAGATCGCTCCAGAAAGTGTTTTTAATTTTTAATTAAAGATAATAAAGAAATGTCAATAAAAGAAATATTTAACTAATTCCCATGTTTATATTTCGATTCGAAACGAAATCTAGATGATAGGAAATAGATTTGATTTTGTTGTGCTTTATCGATTTCTTTCATATCGGGTTTTACGTGTTAAAAATGGATGAGGTTTACTATATTCTTTATTCTTTTTCATTTCAAAAAAAAAAAGATCGAAGAAGTTTCCACACCATAGAACTCTTTCAAGCATCTATCCACTCGTCAATCAATTCAATTACTTTACTTCTTGAGTTGGCAATGATAAAAAAAGATTACTAAGTTGGTTTTTTATTAAGATATACCATATTTTTCTTTCTTTGATTCTTTTGGCAGATACTGCGTTTATATTTTAAAGAACCCGAAATCGCAGAATTCGAGCTATAAAATAAACGTAAGGTAAGAGTTGCCTTTCGATTAGTTCGGATTGATCAGACTGAATCCAAATGGATCAAATAGATGGAGCAAAAAAAGAGAATTGGGGTCGCTATGTACATACCATATATGAAGATATATATTGTGGATTGATCGATATTCAATTAAGTCTGTATCTTTATTCGAGTTATAGGACAACTTCCTACACGAAAAAAAAACACTAATCGAATTAATAGTATGGTAGAAAGATTCATATGAATCTTTCTACCATACTATATAAATCTCATTGAATATTGCTGATTCTAGCCTGCTCATTTCAATTACGAAATGAAATTGGAATTTTATTTTGATTTTTCAATCATTTATAAAGAACTAAGAAGTCAAGTTTCATTCAAATTAATCATTTTGGCTGACCGTTTTTACATAAATAATAAGTAAAAAAGCAGTAGGAACTAGAATGAATAGTGCAGTAGCAATAAATGCGAGAATATTTACTTCCATAATCTCATCGTTTTTTTACTTCGCATTAACTCGGGATTTAATCCCATAGAGATGATAAAAATTTTACCTGTAAATTTGAATTCAATGGAATGAATTACCTCTTCATGATATTGAATCAGATTAATATCATGAATAACAATATCTGAGCTATCATATCAATTCGCCGTCGCGAATTGAATAGTATAACATAGGAAGATCTTTTATCCATACTGAATCAAAAAAAAAAAATGGGATTTGTCATCTAATCAACAATTCCGTTATTTAGCATTCTTTTTTTTTGATTCTTTTTCCATAATCTGTCGTCTTCCTTGTACAATCAACCATCTAATGAAGTTTCACTTTTCCTTTTCCACTCACACTGGTTACAAAACCCCCAAAACAATAAATAAAAAATAGAATATTCTAGCAAATTCATTTTCATTATTTTTTTAGGATGTTTGTTCGTAGAACTTTTACTTAATAAAACTTTAATAAAAAAAAAAATTACAAACAAAAGTCTTATTTTTTATTTAGTATTATTAATAATTTAAAATATTAATTAATAATTAATATTAATAATTTAAAATATTAATTAATAATTAAAAATGGAAAATTAAGAAAAAAAGAAAAAAGGATTCTTCAGTACTTCATTACAAAGAGTCTAAAAAGGAAGGGATAGGATCTTTCTTTGATCCTTCTTTTCTTACTATCGCTCCTCCTTTTCGTGAATTGAATACTAGGGCGCATATATGAAAAGTTCAACGTGAAATTTGAATGAGATAAAAAGTTTGAACTTGAAATTGGTTAGTCTTAATAATTCAGATGGGACAAAACTGGGAACAGAAAGAGAGATAAGATTAATTGGAAAAGTATTTTGTCAAGATAATTTTAATAAAAAAAAAAATGGGTATGAGTCTAGTACTAAATATCTCTTCTAGGAATCAGTTCTAGTTCAAATACTGAAAATTATTCGATTTGTTTGATAAGAAACAACTAAAAAATCCAAAAGGAAAAAATAACTAAGAATCATCAAATGAATTCCTATTGAAAGTCAAATTCTATTGTTGTCCTTTTTCAAAAAAGTGGAAAGATGAGTGGATATATTTTTTTATTTTATTATTGGATCCGTCGGGACTGACGGGGCTCGAACCCGCAGCTTCCGCCTTGACAGGGCGGTGCTCTAACCAATTGAACTACAATCCCAGGGAACTACAGTATAGAGTATCCAGTTTTTTTTCTGATTTGATTGAAAATATTTCGAGTTAGCATTTTCGTGTTGTAACAGAGCCACAAGTGATATATTGATCTCCACGTGAATATACACTTTAGTCAGAACAACACCAATTACTAGTCAATTTTCCTTGTTTCAAAATCAAGTGAGAATAAATCTTTCAATAAAGAAAAAGGGTTTTCTTTTTTTTTTCTATTTAGAGTTTAAATATTTAAACTTAAAGATTATAACATAATCTCAATCTAGATCAAAATTCCCATTTCCCTGAACAAAAAAAATAGAGTATATAGCAGAAAATTGGATTCTTTTTATCATCCTTTTCGGAAGAACAAATAAAATATCTTCATCTCATAATGGATGAGCGAATTATTGGGCCGAGCTGGATTTGAACCAGCGTAGACATATTGCCAACGAATTTACAGTCCGTCCCCATTAACCGCTCGGGCATCGACCCAGGAAGAATCAATTCAATTTTAGGCTTATTCATAATCTATGATCAACTTCCTTTTGTAGTACCCTACCCCCAGGGGAAGTCGAATCCCCGTTGTCTCCTTGAAAGAGAGATGTCCTGAACCACTAGACGATGGGGGCATACGTGCCCAACTGCCATCATACTATGAACATAGTATGAGCAGTTTTTTGAAATTGTCAATATAATAGAATGGAATAATTCGATTCACAAGGATCTTTCCGGATTCTATGATTCCATAGAATTCTTTTGTCATTTCAATTTAATTTAGGAATTATTCATTCTAACTATTCGCTATAAAATATAGAATTCTATTCTATATTTTATAATTTAAATCTAATATTAATTAATATAGAACTCGAGATAATATGAAATGAAAGAATCCTTTCATTAAGGGATTTGTCTACTATAAAAAAAAAAGAAAAAAAATCAGGTAGGTGTAAGTTAAACAAAAACGATTACTACTACCTAATCCGGATTTCAAAACGAGTCCCTAACTACTATCCATCTACTTATGTATTGTATAGTATATAATAAGTTAGTGTATGTAATATATGTACATAGATCTATTTTCTATGTATATACATAGTGACTCGGCCAAGAATTGGCTAAAAGGGCCCTTTTAACTCAGTGGTAGAGTAACGCCATGGTAAGGCGTAAGTCATCGGTTCAAATCCGATAAGGGGCTTTTCATAAAACCCCATTATATTTGAACGGGGAATACAGATATATTGATATTTTTAACGTACAAAGTAAACAACTTTCTAAGTATAATAAGTTATACGTAGGTTATACTATAGTAGTTATAAAGTTGAACTAAAATTAATTATATTATAATGATAAGATAAGTCGTTTCTCGAATCAGCAACTATTCCTATTTTCTATTATTTAAATCAAATTCATTGAAATGGAAAGATTCGAAATCAACAAATGAAAAAGTAAGTGGACCTAACCTATTGAATCATGACTATACCCGCTATTCTGATATTCAAATTTGATAGAGATTCAATTGGAACAGTTGACCTTTTATTTTTTTTTTCTTTAAACTCTGCATGAATTTGTCGATATTTCCGATTAAATCTTTGTATTCCTAGCTGAATAAATTGGCTAGTCTTTTCCTCCTAGAGAGTCGAAAAATTTTATTACAACTCACAACAAAAAAAGCCATTTTCCATATCTTTATTTTCTTTGATTTCAAAACGGAATGAATTTCGATCTTATCTATCGAATAAGATTTCGATATAGTGTGGGTTCATGTACCAACTATCTCTATATCTATGCATCCCGTATTTATGTTCCGACAATGGTATGGAGACTGCATGTGTGAAAGAAACTTTCATTTCAAGTTTCCTATTTTTTACTTAAATTTAAATTCCATACGATATTCAATAAACAATCAAAAATAGGAAATTCGATCTTTTTTGAATAGATAAAAAGTAAATTTTGAATAGATAAAAAGTAAATAGAAAAATATTCGAAG